CATATAATTTATTATAGTAAAAGACTTATATACGTTACGTATAATGAAACCCGCTGTAAAAAAAATGAATATTTTTCGTGAATGCTGGGACAGAAAAGGGCGTATCTTTTTTTTTAAGAAAAGGAATATTCTACTGAATCATTGTACATTTCAATTTTAATTAGGGATTCCGCGGACAAATACAAGCGATCATTAACTACATATACGTCTGATCATATATGTATTACAAATTAAAATAAAGAGGGAGGATTTAAAATAAAATGCGAGATCTAAAAACATATCTCTCCGTGGCACCGGTAGTAAGTACCATATGGTTCGGGTTTTTAGCAGGTCTATTGATAGAGATCAATCGTTTATTCCCGGATGCGTTGATATTCCCCTTTTTTTCATTCTAGTTAGTTACATGGGAAGGGGTGAAGAAGATTAGAGATATAATAAAATATCTGTGACTAATCCCTCCCCTTCCGTTCTTTTCATTTTAGAATTTTTAAAATTATAATAAGTTCGAAAAGAGAAAGAATAAAAGTGGATTCAACTTCAGTGAAACTCGTAACTCAGGCCGGGGCTCGAATTCAAATTTTATTTTAATTAATATGATAAGAGAATGAGAACGTAAATGGAAATTGATGGGTAGGTCAACAATATCATACAAAATAAAATACTTAAATGAAAAACGAAATACTATACTGGGATTCTAAATATAGTTAGAAATTATTGTATTACTTATTATTACTATCTTGATTGCAACTAAATCTTTCATAATTTGATTTCGAGTTAGCAACTTCTATTTTTTTTCGTTCCTTTCTTCTCTTTGGATCGGAAAATAGAATAGTTGAGTGAATCAAAAATACAAAGGAGGTTCATGGCCAAGGGTAAAGATGTTCGAGTAACAGTCTTTTTGGAATGTACCAATTGTGCTGTTCGAAATGGTGCTAATAAGGAATCAATGAATATTGGTATTTCCAGATATATTACTCAAAAGAATCGACACAATACGCCTAGTCGATTGGAATTGAGAAAATTCTGTCCCTTTTGTTACAAACATACAATTCATGGGGAGATAAAGAAATAGATCGAACCGATCGCGATCGCCCGTATGTCACCCTTCCAAGGAAGATGAAAAATGACATATATTATATATACCATATATTTAAAGATAAACAAACCAAAAAAAAATACCCGACGAAATAAAATAGGATTTTCGGGATAAGGAATAAACAAATCATGGATAAATCCAAGCGACTCTATTTTAAATCCAAGCGATCTTTTCGTAGGCGTTTGCCCCCGATCCAGTCGGGGGATCGAATTGATTATAGAAACATGAGTTTAATTAGTCGATTTATTAGTGAACAAGGAAAAATATTATCTAGACGGGTGAATAGATTAAACTTAAAACAACAACGATTAATTACTAGTGCTATAAAGCAAGCTCGTATTTTATCTTTGTTACCTTTTCTTAATAATGAGAAACAATTTGAAAGAGGTGAGTCGACCGCTAGAACTACGGGTCTTAGAATCAAAAATAGATAGGCTACTCTTCACTTGAATCAAAATTCCATTCCAATACGAACTCAAAGGCAGATTGATGTTTTGTTCGAAAAATTCGCGAATCCAAATTTTATTATTTTATTGTCGTGTCATAAGAAAAAAAAAGAATTGGGGAAAAAGAATCAATCTTTTTTTATTGAACGTCTTGTTTGTTCATTTTGCCAACTTTATTATATTATTCTATTTTATCATACTAATTTCTATTCTACCTTCCCGGAGTTAATTCTCCAGTGCACTCCATTAAAATGGAAAACATTCCTATGGAGTCCTTCCAATCTGCTTATTTTAGAATCTCATTGGAAATCGTATAAAGACAATTTCTATTTAATATAGCTATTTGCGCAAGGATTTTACGATTAAGAAGCAATTGCCCCTTGTAAAGATTTTTTATTAAAATATTATAACTATAGTATATGCAATTCCCGCGAATTGTTGCATTTATACGAGTGATCCACAAACGGCGAAAATCTCTCTTTTGCCTACCTCTATCCCGATAAGCCGAAAACAAAGCTCTTATTTTCTGTTGGGTAATAGTTCGAGTAAGTCTTGAATGAGCCCCTCGAAAGCTTGATGCAAATAAACGAATTTTTGTTCTACGTCTCCGAGCTATATATCCTCGTTTAATTCTGGTCATTGAATAAATGAAACTTTGATGAATAACTAATTGATTTCCTTTCTTTCAGTTATTCCTTTCCCCTTTACTAGTTTATTAATAACAAAACGGATTCTTCCAATGTATAAAATAAAAACTCCAATGGCTTTTGCTACTATAACCTTCCCGACCACGATTTGTTCTTTTTTTTTTCTAGGCATTTCACCTCGAAATAAGAAATTGTGTTGATACTAAATAATAAAAAAAGCATATTAAATAAAAACAAAAAAAGTAGTAAATATAAATGAATAAAATAGTGGGTTCCATCGTTTCTATGGTTACTTCTTAAACGGCGAGGTCCCTTCTATACACCGGAGCCCCTTCTTTCATTTAATCAATGCTATTGTTAACTTGTACAGTTCACGCTCTTTGGCTCTACCCATGAATTATTCAGTAATCAGTCTTTCACAACTAGATCTACCTATACAGTAACGGTATTTAATTATGAAGTGAAGATTAGCTGTGTAGCTGACCCTCTTAGTCCGTTGTTGCAAGAGAAAGGGCATAATCTTTCTGCCTTTTAAATAGGATTTCCCCCGCTTAATGGATAAACATTTGCTACCAATGGGAAATTCTTTATCATCTTAAATTTAAAATTGAGACAATTGGATTTACACCAATAGAAACCATAAATTTTGATACACAATAGAAGGATATGATAGATACTTTTTAGATAGTGAATGGAGTTCTTCCATTTTATCCCATTTACTGGTACAGATCACTGATACTGGAAAAATGGGTTCTTTTATTTTGTCCCAGTCCATGCTCTGAACGAGTCACACATACACCCTAGTACATGTTCCTCGTCGCTGAGGGCATCCCCCAAGGGCGGGGGATTTCGTGACATTTCTGATTGGCTGTCGTGTCTTTCTAATAAGTTGTTTAATAGTTGGCATCTTGACTCGTATACATAATGAGCTGGTTTAGATCGATCCTAACCGGCCGATTAGGAATTAGTTCTATATTAATAGATTAATTAATAGAATACTATATCAAACCCGGTAAGAAGATAAAATTTCAAATGGCGTATTTGCACGAAATCCCTCTTATTTTTTATTCTACCGCTACAAGATCAACAATTCCATGAGCTTGGGCTTCTGTTGCTGACATAAAAGCATCTCTTTCCATGTCTTCGGATACAACCCATAAGGGTTTGCCCGTTCTTTGTACATAAACCCTTGTGATGGTTTCGCGTAACTTTAGCAGTTCTTCCGCTTCCAGGATAAATTCTCCTGTTTGTGCCTCATAAAAAGAACTAGCAGGTTGATGGATCATTACCCTGATTCTATAACCTAATAAATGGTTCTTCTATCTTGAAGATAAATCAAAGAGAAGAAATTAAATAAAGTAAAGAATAATAATACGAAAAACAAAAGATAGAATTGAACAACCGTACAGGCATCTTTTGCGCATTGCATACGGCTATACAATGGAATTTACTTTTTACCTTTCATCGAAGAGACATAAAATAAAATATAGGGTCTATCAGACCCAGATCGGTAAATAATCCAATAACCATCCTTCATTTTATTTTATTTTGGAATAGTTAAAAAATACTATGATGGCTCCGTTGCTTTATATATTTATTTAGTCTGTTACTCAGCAATCCCAAAGTTTCTCTTTTTTTGTATTCTTTCATAAGATAAATATTGTTATTAGCTTTCTGGTGTGAAAACAAAAAAGTTTGTGACGCTGCAATAGGCTTCCGATAGATCAGATAAAATCGGAAATGCCCTTTATCCCATACTACTCTTTCGATATATAATCTAATGATTTTTGAAAAAAAAAAAAATCAAAAAAAGATTTCTCATATCGAATTCAAAATGCCATGCTATTATTACTTAATAGTCATATTTCATATGGCGAAGGCATAGTCTTCTTTTTTCTCTCTCAAATAGAAAACTCATTGGCGCCGAGCATGAGGGAATGCTAGACGTTTGGTAATTTCTCCTCCGACCAGAATAAAAGATCCCATTGAAGCGGCTAATCCCATGCATATTGTCTGTACATCTGGTCGTACAAATTGCATAGTATCATAAATAGCTACTCCGGGTATTACCCACCCCCCCGGAGAGTTTATAAAAAAATACAGATCTTTGGTATCATCCTCTAGACTGAGATATACCATAAGACCAATAAGTTGATTCGAGATCTCGCTATCAACCTCTTGGCCTAAAAAAAGTAATCTTTCTCGATAAAGTCGGTTGATTAGGATATAATTGTATCCTTAGGAACCGTACGCGCACCTTTTGATGCATACGGTTTACCAAAAATCGCGAAAAAAAAAGAATCAATGTGTAGATTACAGCCCGCATTCTTTTTTCATAGCGGGCTCCTTCGAACTTCTAACAAAGGATTTTTTTCTTCCATTTTTCAAGAAAGATTAGGTTTGGCCTGTTTACTTTACCTATATATAAAATATATATATATATAAATTAAATCATTTACTAAACTTATCGAACGAACTTCTCATTGATGTATTGTTTCATCGAGATCGAATCCAAATCACGATGCCATTTTCTTGTTCCTGAACGGGTTTCTTCCATTTTTTTAGGTTTATGCCTCTACTCCGAGTAAAGATAGGCCCGATTTTTATTTGCACATATAGGGCAAATGCCCCAATACCACGTCTTTTGCTATGGCTTTTTTTTTTTCAATTTATTTCATGTCTTCCGCTAAATATTCAATGTATTCATTATATGACTCGATTGATTAAACAGTTTGAGATCGCTCCTGTTTCTATTATAAATAGAATAAAATATGTATTTATAAATATAATATGATATGATAAAAGTAGTAATTCATAGATATATTACCAATTGGGTTTTTTCTAAACGGAGCCTGGATACTTCATTTTATTGGTCCAATCGAGCCAACCATAAATTATTCTAAACCATAAATTATTCTAATTGATAATATTAATCTGGATACCCCTCCCCAAAAAGAAATATAATTTAATTGCATTTCACGCTCCAAATTTTTGATGATTCAATCAATCTTTTTTGGGCGAAAGGGAGGATATCTCGATCAGGGGAGAGAATGGGGAAATCCCATGTGACCCAATATATCTGACAAGTCGCACTATATGTCAACCCAAGACGCATCTTCCTCTCCAGGACTTCGAAAAGGTACTTTTGGAACACCAATAGGCATTAAATGAAAGAAAAAAAGAATTAAGTACTATATCTTACTTTGATGTGGAAGCGTAACAACGGGTTTATTGTCTTAATAAGATTATCTTTTCTCATAGTTTATACATAAATGAAATTGAATAAGTTCATAACATAAAAAAAGAAAACCAAATGATTATGACTAAATAAAGGAAAATTTTTACGAAACGAGTGGGTCTTTTGAATGATATGAACAAATATGTATGTCTTCACTCATAGAAAATGAAAGTGGGATCAATCCCCCCTACCATTGCGTATTGGTACTTATCGGGTATAGAATAGATCTGCTTCTTTTTGTTCCTCCAAACAGAATTCGTCTATTATTACTAAAAGAATAGAACAAATATTAATTCTTTCCTCGAGATAATCTACTGAAAGGGGGGGGGGTCCCGAGCATAGTTTTTTTTCCATCCAATGCAATAAAGTTACATAGTGTCTATTATTCGTTGAGAAAGGGGTATTTCCATGGGTTTGCCTTGGTATCGTGTTCATACCGTCGTATTGAATGATCCGGGTCGTTTGATTTCTGTCCATATAATGCATACAGCTTTAGTTGCTGGTTGGGCCGGTTCGATGGCTCTATACGAACTAGCGGTTTTTGATCCCTCTGACCCTGTTCTTGATCCAATGTGGAGACAAGGTATGTTTGTTATACCCTTCATGACTCGTTTAGGAATAACCAATTCGTGGGGCGGTTGGAGTATCACAGGAGGTACTATAACGAATCCGGGTATTTGGAGTTACGAAGGTGTGGCGGGGGCACATATTGTGTTTTCCGGCTTGTGTTTTTTGGCAGCTATTTGGCATTGGGTGTACTGGGATCTAGAAATATTTTCTGATGAACGTACAGGAAAACCTTCTTTAGATTTACCTAAGATTTTTGGAATTCATTTATTTCTTTCAGGGTTGGCTTGTTTTGGGTTTGGCGCATTTCATGTAACGGGGTTGTATGGCCCTGGAATATGGGTGTCCGATCCTTATGGACTAACCGGAAGGGTACAATCTGTAAATCCAGCGTGGGGTGTGGACGGTTTTGATCCTTTTGTTCCGGGCGGAATAGCCTCTCATCATATTGCAGCAGGGACATTGGGCATATTAGCCGGCCTATTCCATCTTAGTGTCCGTCCGCCCCAACGTCTATACAAAGGATTACGTATGGGAAATATTGAAACCGTCCTTTCCAGCAGTATCGCTGCTGTTTTTTTTGCCGCTTTTGTTGTTGCTGGAACTATGTGGTATGGTTCAGCAACTACCCCGATTGAATTATTTGGTCCCACTCGTTATCAATGGGATCAGGGATACTTCCAGCAAGAAATATATCGAAGAATTGGTGCTGGGCTATCCGAAAATCAAAGTTTATCAGAAGCTTGGTCTAAAATTCCTGAAAAATTAGCCTTTTATGATTACATTGGTAATAATCCGGCAAAGGGGGGATTGTTCAGAGCGGGCTCAATGGACAACGGGGATGGAATAGCTGTTGGGTGGTTAGGACACCCTATCTTTAGAGATAAAGAAGGGCGTGAACTTTTTGTACGTCGTATGCCTACTTTTTTTGAAACATTTCCGGTTGTTTTGGTAGATGGAGACGGAATTGTTAGAGCCGATGTTCCTTTTAGAAGGGCAGAGTCGAAGTATAGTGTCGAACAAGTAGGTGTAACTGTGGAGTTCTATGGTGGCGAACTGAATGGAGTCAGTTATAGTGATCCTGCTACTGTGAAAAAATATGCTAGACGCGCTCAATTGGGCGAAATTTTTGAATTAGATCGTGCTACTTTGAAATCCGATGGTGTTTTTCGTAGCAGTCCAAGGGGTTGGTTTACTTTTGGACATGCTTCGTTTGCTCTGCTCTTCTTCTTCGGACACATTTGGCATGGTGCTAGAACCTTGTTCCGAGATGTTTTTGCCGGTATTGACCCAGATTTGGATGCTCAAGTAGAATTTGGAGCATTCCAAAAACTTGGGGATCCGACTACAAGAAGACAAGTAGTTTGATACAAGATTGATTTCTTATCTTTTTTTGATTTAACATAAACAGGGTACCGGATAAATCTGGATTTGAATCGTTGCCTTTTCTTTGACTCTTTCTCTTTAGTTATTCGGGAGACGCTCCAAAATAAACAGGCATGGAAG